GGATTGTACATAATTCCTTTCTTGTTTTCCATATCGTAATTTTCTTCTATTTCTCTATCTATATAGAACTTTCTTGTCATTTCTTTTTTTTGGTCTCATATAATCAAAGAAGGGTATACACTAAAATCCAGTTGAATTTCACCTAGAAAAAAAGATTCCTATTCCTTAGTAATGTATAGGAAGAAGGGGTCATCTTTTTTAGGGATAGGAAAATATCGTCTATTATGATTGATTCTATATATATAGAATATTGATTTTGTTTTTTTTTTAGCAATTTCGCCTAAACAAAAGAAATACAAAGGATCTTGGACAAGAGTATCTGATCATATATGTATTCCAATACGGAAGGAGGATTTTCAATGCGGGATATAAAAACATATCTCTCTGTAGCACCCGTGCTAAGTACTCTATGGTTTGGGGCTTTAGCAGGTTTATTGATAGAAATCAATCGTTTATTCCCAGATGCTTTGTCATTCCCTTTTTTTTCATTCTAGTTATTCCTATGTGAGAGATAGAATTCTTCGTGACATGACGAAAATTTTTCCTTTTTGAATTCTTTTTTAGTATATGAAGCAAAAAGAAAGAAAAGATGGATAAGGATTGTATTCTTTAATTATTTCTCTATTTTTTATTATTTAATTTACGAATTTCCAAAATTTTTTATCTCTATTGGATTCGTTAAAGAATTCGAAGAATTACAACAAAATCTTTAGAAATCGCATTTTTAGTTAGGAACTTCTATGGATTTTATTCTTCTTCTTCTTTGGATCCAAAATGGAAGGATAAAAGAATAGGTATAAGAATTAAGTTAAGTCGATCCAAAAAGGAAAGGAGGTTCATGGCCAAGGGCAAAGATGTTAGAATCCGAGTTATTTTGGAATGTATTAATTGTGTTCGAAAGGGTACCAATAAGGAATCGACGGGGATTTCTAGATATAGTACTCAAAAGAATCGCCACAATACACCCGGACAATTAGAATTAAGAAAATTTTGTCGTTATTGTCGCAAACATACGACTCATAATGAAATAAAGAAATAGGAGCATCGTGTGTTCAATTTTTCCAAAGAACAGAAAGAGTAAGAACTTCTTATTAAATATATAGAACATAGATCAAATACAAAATACAAATCAACTCATCTGATTTTAGGTATATATTATTTCATATCTATAGAGGGTTTATATTTATATATATAGTATATGAATCAAATAATATATGGATCCAAGAAAGACTACTTCTTCTGGATCCAAAATTAATAAAATAAAGAAATCCATTTTTTTTTTTCAAATTTAAAAATAAGGAATAAATCATGTATATATCTAAACAACCTTTTCATAAATTTAAGCAACCCCTTCGTAAATCCAAACAACCTTTTCGTAAATTCAAAACAACCTTTTCGTAAATTCAAACAACCTTTTCGTAAATCCAAACAACCTTTTCGTAGGCGTTCTCGAATAGGCCCGGGAGATCGAATTGATTATAGAAACATGAGTTTAATTAATCGATTTATTAGTGAACAAGGAAAAATATTATCCAGACGAATAAATAGATTAACCTTGAAACAACAACGATTAATTACTCTTGCTATAAAACAGGCTCGTATTTTATCTTTTTTACCATTTCGTAACTATGAGAATGAGAAGCAATTTCAAGCCCAGTCAATTTCAATAATTACTGGTCCTAGACACAGAAAAAATAGACATATTCCTCAATTAACACAAAAGTTCAATTCCAATCGAAACTTAAGAAACTACAACCAGAATTTAAGAAACAACAATCGAAACTTAAGTTCCGATTGTTGATGTTTTATTCGAAAGGGTCAGACTCATATATAAAGAAAGTAATCCAGTTTTGATTCTTGTGTTTGTTATAAGAAAGAAAAATGGGAAAAAAGAAATAGTTTTTTTATTTATTGCAACATGCTCGTTGATTCCTACCACTTAATCTTAATTTATTGTATCTTCCCGGAGTTCCCTCTCCGGGAATTCTTTTTTCATTATTCCTGTATATTACTTCTTTATCCCTTTAATTGATGGTCTTTATTTTATTGGAAATCGTGTAAAGATTATTTGGATTTAATACAGCTACTTGTGCAAGCATTTTACGATTAAGAACCAATTCCTTCTTGTACAGATTGTGTATTAATTTACTATAACTATCGAATACGTTATATACCCGTGTTGCTGCGTTTATCCGAGTGATCCACAAACGACGAAAATCCCTCTTTTGCCTGCCTCTATCTCGATGAGAAGAAACAAAAGCTCTTCTTACTTGTTGAGTAATCATTCGATTAAGTCTTAAATGAGCCCCTCTAAAGTTTGAGGCAAATGAACGCATTTTTGTTCGTCGTCTCCGAGCTATATATCCTCGCGGAACTCTGGTCATTAAATCAAATTAACCTTAACAAATAACTAATGATTTCTCTTCTTTTAACCCTCTTTTTTCCCATTAATAATAAAACGAATTATTCCAATATATAAAATATTAATTCCAATGGCTTTTGCTACTATAACCTTCCCGACCACGATTTTTTATTCTATTCTTTTCACTTATTTCGCATAGAAATAAAAAAATTCGAACGATATTAAAAAAACAGTGGGTTCCATCGTTTCTATGGTTCCCTTTTAAACGGCGAGGCCCTCTCTATACACCGGAGCCCTTTCTTTCATTTCATCAAAAGGTATTGTGAACTTGTATAGTTCACATTCTTTGGCTCTACCTATCCATTATAGAGTAAATAGCTCTTTTCACAATAAGAGTTATTCATACAGTGACGGTATTTAATTATGAAAGTTGGCTAAGTAGCTGGCCCTTTAGTCCGTTCTTTTAAGATAAAGGAACAGAAACCTTTATCTTTTTATTACTATTTCCTCCGCTTAATGGATAACCATTTGCTACCAATGGAGGAATTGCTTCTTCCAATTCCAATCTAGATGATTGGATTTGCACCAAAGGAAACCATAAATTCCATATACCATAGAAATCTAGGATAGAGAAGCTCTATCCTATTCATTGATACCGATCATGGATACTTCCAAAATTTTCTTATTTGTTTGAACTCATGATCTGAACGAGTCGCACATACACCCTAGCACATGTTCCTCGACGCTGAGGACATCCCTTAAGGGCGGCCGATTTTCTAGCATTTCGTATTGGCTGTCTTGCATTTCTAATAAGTTGTTTAACCGTTGGCATGTCGTATGTATATAGAAAAAATGGATTGGTTTAGATTGATCTTAACCTGATGATTCATCATCATGAAGTATTTCTATTTTCTATAAAATAGCATAAAACCTGAATTTAGGTAGGTTTGAAATAAATTTACAAGAAATCCCGCCACTACCAATCTTTAAACATTTCTGGAAACCACACTGGATCAGTATCGCAATGCTCGTCAATCATTTCATCCCCTACAATATCGACAAGTCCATAAGCTTTGGCTTCGTCTGCTGACATAAAAACATCCCTTTCCATGTCTTCAGATACAACCCAAAAAGGCTTGCCTGTTCTTAGTGCATAAACCCTTGTGATCATTTCGCGAACTTTGTGTAACTCTTCCACTTCTAGTAAAAATTCTGGTGTCCTTGCCCGATAATAAGCACTAGCAGGTTGGTGAAGCATAATCCTAGCGTGAGGGAATGCTATACGCTTGGTGGGTTCTCCTCCAAGCAGAATGAAGGAAGCCATAGACGCGGCTATTCCGAGGCATATTGTATATATATCAGGTGTCACCGTTTGCATCGTATCAAAAATCGCCATTCCTGAGATTAGCCACCCGCCAGGGGAGTTTATAAACAAAAAAATATCGCTAATTCCATCTTCTATACTAAGATATACCATCAGACCCGTAATATGATTCGTGATCTCGCTACGAATCTCTTGACCTAAAAAAAGTGTCCTTTCTCGATACATAACATTGTATAAGTCAACCCAAGTCGCTTCTTCATCTCCGGGAATCCGGTAAGGTACTTTTGGAACACCAATGGGCATATTAGATTAATATTATTAAATTATAAGTAAGAAAACTACACTTTAATATGGAAACGTAAGAATGGAAGAGAAAGAAAGAATCCACAGTTTATTATCTTCATTTTTTTCTTATTCTATAAGAATACTATGGATTCTATTAATACATAGATTGAAAGATTATACATATAAGGAAGATAAGACAGATTGAATAAAGAAAAAGGAATCCGTGATTCGAATGATAAACAAAGAGGGATTAAGGATCTATTCTTCGTTTTCCCAAATAGCCCAAGCTACCCATTGCATATTGGCACTTATCGAGTATAGAATAGATCTGCTTCTCTTTCTTCTTACAAACAGAATTGGCTTGTTATTTTTAATGGAATGAAATAAATATTCACGCTTTCTGACATAGAATCCCCTGGAAGGGTTAGGTACATAGGATATGTATGGATAGTTTTTTCCAATGCGATAAAATAAAGCGACATCGTGTCTATTTTTCTTTGCTAAAGGGGTATTTCCATGGGTTTGCCTTGGTATCGTGTTCATACTGTCGTATTGAATGATCCGGGTCGATTGCTTTCGGTGCATATAATGCACACAGCTCTAGTTTCTGGTTGGGCTGGCTCGATGGCTTTATACGAATTAGCAGTTTTTGATCCCTCTGATCCTGTTCTGGATCCAATGTGGAGACAAGGTATGTTCGTCATCCCCTTCATGACTCGTTTAGGAATAACCAATTCGTGGGGTGGTTGGAGTATTTCAGGAGGAACTGTAACGAATCCGGGTATTTGGAGTTATGAAGGTGTGGCAGGTGCGCATATTGTGTTTTCTGGCTTGTGTTTCTTGGCAGCTATCTGGCATTGGGTATATTGGGACCTAGAAATATTCTGTGATGAGCGGACGGGAAAACCTTCTTTGGATTTGCCCAAGATCTTTGGAATTCATTTATTTCTTGCAGGGGTGGCTTGTTTTGGCTTTGGTGCATTTCATGTAACGGGTTTATATGGCCCTGGGATATGGGTGTCCGATCCTTACGGACTAACTGGAAAAGTACAAGCTGTAAATCCTGCGTGGGGTGCAGAAGGTTTTGATCCTTTCGTTCCGGGAGGAATAGCTTCGCATCATATTGCTGCGGGTACATTGGGCATATTAGCGGGCCTATTCCATCTTAGTGTCCGTCCGCCGCAACGTCTATACAAAGGATTGCGTATGGGCAATATCGAAACTGTACTTTCCAGTAGTATCGCTGCTGTTTTTTTTGCTGCTTTCGTAGTTGCCGGAACTATGTGGTATGGATCGGCAACTACCCCAATCGAATTATTTGGGCCTACTCGTTATCAGTGGGATCAGGGATACTTTCAGCAAGAAATATATCGAAGAGTTAGCGATGGGTTAGCCGAAAATCTTAGTTTGTCAGAAGCTTGGTCTAAAATTCCCGAAAAATTAGCCTTTTATGATTATATTGGTAATAATCCGGCAAAGGGGGGATTATTCAGAGCAGGCTCAATGGACAATGGGGATGGAATAGCTGTTGGATGGTTAGGACATCCCGTCTTTAGAGATAAAGAAGGACGCGAGCTTTTTGTACGTCGTATGCCTACTTTTTTTGAAACATTTCCGGTAGTTTTGGTAGATGAAGAGGGAATTGTGAGAGCGGACGTTCCTTTTAGAAGAGCAGAATCCAAATATAGTGTTGAACAAGTAGGCGTAACGGTGGAGTTCTATGGTGGCGAACTTAATGGAGTAAGTTATTCTGATCCTGCTACTGTAAAAAAATATGCGCGGCGTGCTCAATTAGGGGAAATTTTTGAATTAGATCGAGCTACTTTGAAATCAGATGGTGTTTTTCGCAGCAGTCCAAGGGGTTGGTTCACTTTTGGTCATGCTACCTTTGCTTTGCTCTTCTTTTTCGGACACATTTGGCATGGCGCTCGAACCTTGTTCAGAGATGTTTTTGCTGGTATTGATCCAGACTTGGATGCTCAAGTGGAATTTGGAACATTCCAAAAAGTTGGAGATCCAACTACAAGGAGACAGGCAGCCTGATACCACATTGCTATGGTATCTTTCACCTCTCTTTTTTGATTTGACATGAGAAACATCTCTCTCATGTCCTTTCTTTGACTCTTTTTCTTTTTTTTATATGGGAAATGATCCCAAATGATAAGTGAATAGGTGTGGAAGTTATAATTGTAAATAAACCAGGATCGAATCTATGGAAGCATTGGTTTATACGTTCCTTTTAGTTTCGACTTTAGGGATAATTTTTTTCGCTATCTTTTTCCGAGAACCACCTAAGGTTCCGACTAAAAAATGAAATAATTTCATTGAAGGAAATAAATAATTTCATTGAAGTAAGAAGTCCCCCAGAGGGGACTTCTTACTTCAATTAGTCCCCATGTTCTTCGAATGGATCTCTTAATTGTTGAGAGGGTTGCCCAAACGCGGTATATAAGGCATACCCAGTAAAGCTTACAAGTAAACCAGATATGGAGATGGCGACTAAAGTTGCTGTTTCCATTTTTATAGAATTTCAAGATTACAATGGATCTATGAAAAGATCGTGTATTTACAACTACAACGGAATAGTATACAAAGTCAACACCAATGATTAAATAGAATTTATGGCTACACAAACCGTTGAAGATAGTTCTAGACCTAAGCCAAAACGGACTGGTGCAGGTAGTTTATTGAAACCCTTGAATTCGGAATATGGGAAAGTCGCTCCGGGTTGGGGGACTACCCCTTTTATGGGGGTCGCAATGGCTTTATTCGCAATATTCCTATCTATCATTTTAGAAATTTATAATTCTTCTGTTTTACTAGACGGAATTTTAACAAATTAGGTTTCTACTAACAAAAACTATGAAGTCATAGTTTAAAAAAGCCTTTCTACTTTAAGCTTCACATTTCTAGACATTCTGGTAGTTCGACCGTGGATTTTTTTGTTTCGGGATCTCTGGAATATGAGTGTGTGACTTGTTAGAATTGATCCTATTGATAATATATAGAAAGGGCCTGTTATCTCTATCAAGATGATTCTAATTCGTCGGATATTATTTATTCTAGTATCTGGAACACGAAAACATAGAGTGGATCAAGAAAAAAAAATGGAACTATGATTCATACTCACTATTTAGACCTCGGAACCAGACTGAAAAAAAAAATCAAGTAGTTCTTAATAAAAAAAGAAATTTTCTCCCTTCCAATTTAGTTTGCCCAAAAGACAACTTTTTTCTCTTTCAATAAATGATCATCAAGCGGTTCTTATTCGAAGAACCCTTGCCTTTTGTTTAGCTTGAGACTCAATCATCGTGGCTCTAGTATGAATCTAAGGTTTTAATTGAACTGATTCATAGGATCGCAACAAGATAATTTCTATCAGAAAACCACTATTTTTTATTTATTTGATTTTTTTTTTTGACAAGTCAAAAAATCAAATAAATAAAAAATAGGGAAGAGAAAAGTCAAGAAGCCTCTAATGATCAACATACGGGAAAGAAAGACAGATGAGCTAACTTGAGATTTTTTGGCATTATCATCACAAAGAAGAAATTCTGGATTTTTCTTATTTCATATCTTCAAGGCAAATCGATCGAATACCGTGGCTGATGAAGTTTTGAATTTTTTCAAATATCCATTGAAAATTTGTGTGTTTCTGCTTGAGCCGTACGAGATGAAATTTTCATATACGGTTCTCGGAGGGGGAGTCGGGCTAATTACCTATCTCAATAAAGTATATGATTGGTTTGAGGAACGTCTTGAGATTCAGGCAATTGCAGATGATATAACTAGTAAATATGTTCCTCCTCATGTAAACATATTTTATTGTTTAGGGGGAATTACACTTACTTGTTTTCTAGTACAAGTCGCTACCGGTTTTGCTATGACTTTTTACTATCGACCAACCGTTACGGAGGCTTTTTCCTCCGTTCAATATATAATGACGGAGGCCAACTTTGGTTGGTTAATCCGATCAGTTCATCGATGGTCAGCAAGTATGATGGTTCTAATGATGATCCTGCACGTATTTCGTGTGTATCTCACAGGTGGATTTAAAAAACCCCGTGAATTAACTTGGGTCACAGGTGTGGTTTTGGCTGTATTGACTGCATCATTTGGTGTAACTGGTTATTCTTTGCCTTGGGATCAAATTGGTTATTGGGCAGTCAAAATCGTGACAGGTGTACCTGAAGCGATTCCGGTAATAGGATCCCCTTTAGTGGAATTATTACGTGGAAGTGCTAGTGTGGGCCAATCCACTTTGACTCGTTTTTATAGTTTACATACCTTTGTACTGCCTCTGCTTACTGCCGTATTTATGTTAATGCACTTTCCAATGATACGTAAGCAAGGTATTTCGGGTCCTTTATAGGAAAAATATATCATAGAGAATTCTAATTCTCATATATCATATAGGGTAGGTTGTGGTATTTCATTGCTACAAACATGTCTTATTTTACAATAAGACATGTCATTTGGATACTTCTCTTCAACTTCGAAGTATTTTGATACAAATAGTTATAGTTGAAGTTAATTTTATGAAAGAAAATAAGGCGGATTATGGGAGTGTGTGACTTGAATTATTAATTTGGCCATGCAGATAGAGAATTGTATCTGCCACATTAGAATTCACGACCGAAGGTGTCTCCGCATCCAATCAACACGTAAGTCCCCTATCTAGGAAGGATAGGCTGGTTCACTCGAGGAGAATATTTTCTATGATCATACCCCAACATGTCATTCATGAGCAGGCTCCGTAAGATCCCATAGAGTATAAATGGAATAAGTCATGTGATATGATCCAATTCTATATTTATTACACTTACTTTTTATCATGGTATGGAAATGCATTCATTTTCTTTGCATCGATTTCGATCCGCAATACTATCGGAGTAAAAGAAGGGATCTAAGGAAGAACATAGGCTAAACTTTTTGATTTTTTATTAGTAACAAGTAAATACTTTGTTTGGATGTAAGAAACTTGCGATATTGAGGGGATAAACAAAACACCAACTAATCAAGAGACAATCCACAAAGCAATTGATCATGATCAAATTTGTAAGCCCATTTGGATATTGAGCATTTACGCATAAGAATAGGATTCTTTTCAATGAGTAGTTATAGGCACAATTTCCGAAAAGATAATTTGATAAAGCTTGCCTTGAGTTGAGTCATTGAGTCATTATATACCCTATTCTATTGTAGATTCTACACGGTCTTATTTCTTTCATTCTTGCTCGAGCCGGATGATGAAAAATTCTCATGTCCGGTTCCTTTGGGGGATGGATCCTAAAGAATTCACCTATCCCAATAACAAAGAAACCAGACTTAAATGATCCTGTATTAAGAGCCAAATTAGCTAAAGGAATGGGACATAATTATTACGGGGAACCCGCGTGGCCCAACGATCTTTTATACATTTTTCCAGTAGTAATTCTGGGTACTATTGCGTGTAATGTGGGTTTAGCGGTTCTCGAGCCGTCAATGATTGGTGAACCGGCGGATCCGTTTGCAACTCCTCTGGAAATATTACCCGAGTGGTACTTCTTTCCCGTATTTCAAATACTCCGTACAGTACCCAATAAGTTATTGGGCGTTCTCTTAATGGTTTCTGTGCCAACGGGCTTATTGACAGTACCCTTTCTAGAGAATGTCAATAAATTCCAAAATCCATTTCGTCGCCCAGTAGCTACGACCGTTTTTTTAATCGGTACTGCAGTAGCTCTTTGGTTAGGTATTGGAGCAACATTACCCATTGATAAATCCTTAACTTTAGGTCTTTTTTAGGGATTTTTCGAGTTGATTCATTCAACCGCGAAGCCCCCTGCATGGGTATCTAGGAAATAGTTACTTCCAAGTGAATCTTCCCTAGATACCTAAAATCTATTTTATTATGATCCATTTCGCGAAAATATGGATTGTGTCAAAGATGCAAAATTTCTTTTTTTCTTCTTATTCTAATAAAAAAAAAAAGAAAAAGAGGAAAAAATTGCAATGGATTTAAAGCGAGAACTTGTTCTTAGGCAAATCCATTGGGAGATGCTTCTCTAGAGTGTCCCATATAAGTTTTCCCTCTTCCATACGAAAACTGTCAATTCGCATAAGATCTTCTTCAGTCTTACTCAAAAGGTCCAATAGTGTATGTATATTGGCCCTTTTGAGACAATTATACGTTCTAGAAGGCAATTCTAATTGATCAATAAAAATACAATTCAATGGAATTTCTTTTTTGTTTTTCTTTAGATTAGTGAATCTTTTTTGAAAGGTTAAAAGAGGTGGAGTAAATCTGTTTTTATTTTCTTCAAAACTAGCGCCCTCTTCCTCTGCGTGTAGAAAAGGAAGAAATAAATCAATCAAATTACGAGAAGCTTCATAAAGCGCTTCTTTAGGAGTTAAACTTCCATTCGTCCATATTTCGAGAAAAAGTATCTCATGTTTTTCATTTCCATTCCCACAAGAAAAAATGCTATAATTCACATTTCGAACAGGCATGGATACAGCATCTATAGGATAACTTCCATCTTGAGAGTTCTTTCTGAGTTCCGTATGATATCCGCGATCTCTCTTGATCTGTAACTCAATATAGAAATCAATGGGCTCTCTCAAGTTAGCTATAGGTTGTGTCGTATCAACGATTTCTACGGAAGGCGGTAAGATTATATCTTGAGCGGTTATGTATCTAGGACCTTTGACACAAATTGATGCGTCTCTAACTCCATAGAGATTACTTCTCAATACAATTTCTTTCAAATTTAGTAAAATTTCTTGTATGGATTCTTCAATACCTACTATTGTAGAATATTCGTGTGGCACGTTCCCAAATTTGGCGCGTGTGATACATGTTCCTTCTATTTCTCCAAGTAAAGCTCTTCGCAAGGCAATACCGACAGTATCTGCTTGACCTTTTCTAAGCGGGGACAGAATGAAACGACCATAATAAAGACGCTTACTATCTACTCTTGATTCAACACACTTCCACTCTAGTGTTTGGGTGGATCCTGTTACCTCCTCTCGAACCATAACGGACTAGTATTATTATTTGATCATTGAATCGTTTATTTCTCTTGAAAGCAGTTTCATTTTTTTACAGACGTCTTTTTTTAGGAGGTCGACATCCATTATGCGGCATAGGTGTTACATCGCGTATACAACTTAACCGTACACCACTTTTAGCAATGGCTCGTAATGCGGCATCTCTTCCGCTACCAGCACCTTTTACCATAACTTCTGCTCGTTGCAAACCCACTGTACGAATAGCATCTACTGCTGTTCTTTGACCAGCATAGGGTGATGCTTTTCTTGAGCTTTTGAATCCACAAGTACCTGCGGAGGACCAGAAAACCACCCGACCTTGTGGGTCTGTAACGGTTATAATGGTATTGTTGAAACTGGCTTGAACATGAATAACTCCTTTTGTTATTCTACGTGCACTCTTCCGTAAACTAAAACGGGCATTCCTACGCAAACCAATACGCACTTTCTTACGTGAACCTATTTTTGGTATAGCTTTTGTCATATTTTATTATCTCATAAATACGAGTTAGAAATAACAAAAAGAAAAAAAGATACAAAGATATCCGTTTCAGGGTAAAATATATCCTTTACTTTCATTTTTAGATTTGGAATTTGGACATTTCCGTAGGTACTTTTTTTTACTTTTTAGAAAGAAAAGCTCCTTTTTCGAAAGATTACCCCTGTCTTTGTTTATGTTTCGGATTGGAACAAATGACTCTAATTCGTCCACGCCTGCGAATCAGTCGACATTTTGTACAAATTTTACGAACGGAAGCTCTTATTTTCATATATAGGTATTCCTTTCTTAAACTATGAATCTATTCTTTTGGAAAAATAAGTCTCTTCACTTAAATTTTGAAACTTGAAAGTTATTTCCCTAGAAAAACCTAATCTTTGAATCTTTGGTATCCTTCAAATCTTCAGTATCCTTCGAGTCTTCGGTACGCTTCGAATCCTTATGGGGAAGTCTATAAATTATACGCCCCTTGCTGGAATCATAACGACTTACTTCAATTTTGACCCTATCCCCCATCAGTATTCGTATAGAGCTAGACCGAATCTTTCCTGAAATATAGCCCAGGATGATGGTGTCATTCTCTAGGCGAACGCGGAACATTCCGTTGGGTAGGGCTTCCGTAACTAAGCCTTCGAAAGTGACTTTTGCTTCTCTCGGTTTTTTTTTTTCTCTCCTATTTTTTTTTTCTGTCATATCTTTTTCTCCTATTTTTCCATTTTTCTTTTCAAAATAGGAAGTTCGAGATAGAATTCGGGTACTATAGGTGGGGCCATTACCATATATAACATAAGACTTCTCCCCCAATTCTGTTTAGTCGAGCTTCTCGATCTGTCATTATACCTCGAGAGGTAGAAAGAATAGCAATTCCCATTCCGCCCAAAACCTTAGGAATTCCTTGATAGTTGACATAAATTCGTAAGCCAGGTCGGCTGATACGCTTTAAAAAGGTTCTAGTTCTATATATTCCCTTTCTAGTCTTTCTCTTTTGATGTCGCAAAGTTAAAACCAAGAAATATCTGTTACTTTCCTGATGTTTCCGAACACTTTCAATAAAACCCTCTCGTAGAAGTATTTTAACAATGTTTTCGGTAATATTTGTGGATACTACTCGAACAGTTCCTTTTTTATTCATGTCCGCGTTTCTTATAGAGGTTAGTAAATCCGCAATAGTGTCCTTGCCCATAAGACTCTAATTCTAGTTTCCTCCTAATTTTTCTATAATCAACATGTTTTCCTTTATCTTTTAATTTTATATTTTAAAGCATATACGTGAGACACAATCTACTAATTTTTTTTTGATCTATATCTCGTTTACTAGTGTTTATAATACTTCAGGAGCTAATGAAACTATTTTAGTAAAATTCAATTCTCTCAATTCTTCGGCAATCGCGCCAAAAACTCGAGTTCCTTTTGGATTTCCTTTTTGATCAATGATAACTGCTGCATTGTCATCATAGCGTATTATTATACCATCTTCGCATTTGAATTCTTTACATGTACGTACAATTACAGCTCGAATTACTTCGGATCTTTCTAGGGGCATTTGGGGCACAGCGTCTTTGATTACAGCAACAATAACATCACCAATACGAGCATATCGCTGATTACCAGCGGCTCCTATGACTCGAATACACATCAATTTTCTAGCTCCACTATTATCTGCTACATTTAAAAGGGTCTGAGGTTGAATCATATTATTTTGATTTCAATTTGTTATTTCAATGCAAAAGGATGAAAGAAATATGGTGTTTCCGGAAAGATAAACCTGGTTTTTTTTCTTCAATACTTCTTTTTGGGGTTCTATATCTCTAATCGAAGAAATTGACTTCGTATGGGCATTTTACTGGCAGCTATAGAGATAGCTGCTCTAGCTACAGTTTCGGATACTCCGCTCATTTCATAAAGTATTCGACCTGGTTTAACAATGGCTACCCAATATTCGGGGGATCCCTTTCCCGAGCCCATACGTGTTTCTGTGGGTCTTATTGTAACAGGTTTGTCGGGAAATATACGCACCCATATTTTTCCACCACGACGTGCATATCGTGTCATTGCTCTTCGTCCTGCTTCTATCTGTCTTGCGGTGATCCAAGCGGGTTCAAGTACTTGAAGAGCATATCTACCAAAACAAATACGATTGCCTCGGCAGGATTTTCCCTTCATTCTTCCTCTATGTTGTTTACGAAATCTAGTTCTTTTGGGGTTATAGTCGACGGTTCTTTCTTAATTCCATCTCTACTGCAAAACTGGACATGAGAGTTTCTTCTCATCCAGCTCCTCGCGAATTAAATGAGAAAGCGTGCGAATTTCTCTAATTCCATAATATTATATATACACACTTTTATATTTATAGAAAATATAATCTTTTTTTTGGAATCTCCTTATTTTTATTCTTATTGAATCGTGGTAAAGTATTCTAATCCAATAAGGATTTCGCGGGCGAATATTTACTCTTTCCTGTCTTATTTGTTAATTTAGAATCTTATCAAATAAAGCAACTTTTGGGTTTGTTCCGCCATCCCACCCAATGAAGTGTTAGGATTCTTTTCAATAAAATCCGATGCCGTCATAGGTTTTTTCGTTCCCACAGCTTCTCCTTTAATGGTTAGGTTTGAATCCTGCAATGGAGCTTCCAAAAAATTTCTTTCCGAGTCAATTTTCTCAGTTTTATTAACGCGGGCTGCTCTTTTTTATCTCTTTAAATTTTTATTTGTTGTTTCAAAAGTTACGATTTTGAATTCTCTCTTTTTTTTTTTTTTATTATATTGATGCTTTATCACATTGCTTTTTTTATGATGTAATTCATAGACCATACACATTGGAATCCTATATCTTTCTTATTCTTCTTCCTTCTATCGATCATCCCTCCTTTTATCCACATCCCTTTAGTTTTGCTTCACAGCCTAAAATCTGTTTTCTTTTGTAGAGAAAAAAATGCAGTTGCTACAACTATATGATAGATCTACTCATTTTTTATAGATGTATTTATTCACATAGTGACTGTTTCTTAGTTAGGATCTCGACAATACGAAGCAATAGGTTGGTTATTAGTTAATTTTCTATAATTACTAAAGTTTTTTTCCATTTTTAGTAGGGTTCAACCAATTTTTTTTTCAATCTCCATTTTTGACCCTAAAGAAAAAACTAACGAGTCACACACTAAGCATAGCAATTATATTAAAAGATTTACCAATTTTCATTAAATCTTATAGAAAGAGGTTTTATTTCTTCTTTTTTTAAGGATTTTGGGAGGAATGGGAAGACAGGGTTAGTTATTCTTCTTCTACGAATATCCAAATTTTTACGCCTAATACTCCATAGATAGTTCGAATTGGATAGCAGCAATAATCAATTTTAGCGCGAATTGTTTGGAGGGGTAGTCTGCCCTTTTTGATGCATTCGGCACGTGCAATTTCTTTCCCTGCGAGACGGCCCGCAATTTTTATTTTTACTCCTTTTATGTCTGCTTTTTTAGTTAATTCAATGGCTTTTTTCATTGCTTTTCGGAATGAAACTCTATTTTTTAGTTGGAAAGCTATATATTCCGCAAGAATATTAGGTTGTCTATAAGGTTCTTTAACCTTTTCGATAGCAATATTAAGTCTCTGGTTTACAGAATTCACTTCCTTTTGGAGATCTTTCTCTAATTCTTCGATTGCTCCCTTTTTCTTTAATAAATTTGGGAATCCAATATGGATTATAACGTGGATTGTATCGATTTCTTTTTGAATTTCTATATGTGTAATTACTTCAGAACTTGAGTCTGCTTCTATTTTTCTATTCGAGCCTTTTTTCCTATTCTTTTGTATATAGTTCTTGATACAATTCCGTATTTTTTTATCTTCCTGTAGACCTTCAGAATAATTTTTTGGTTGTGCGAACCAAAAGGAATGGTGATTTTGGGTTGTACCAAGTCTGAAACCGAGTGGATTTATTTTTTGTCCCATATTTTTCTATTCTATTTCTTTTTTATTGGGAATCGAAATCTTGGATTGATCTAAAGATTATTTAGATTTCTTTACTACATTTAGTACAATTGTTATATGACACATGGTTTTTTTTATAGAATAACTACGTCCTCGAGCTCGAGGTCTGAATTTTTTCATAATAGTACTCCTACTGACTTCGGCTTTAGTGATGAATAAACTAGCTTTGTCGAAATCCCTATAATGAGTAGCATTTGCTGCTGCCGAATAAACCAACTTTAAGATGGGATAGGACGCTCGATAAGGCATGAGGTTCAGTATCATAACGGTTTCCTCGTAGTAACGCCAGCGAATCTCATCAAGAACTCTTTGTGCTTTGAAAACAGACATATGTATGCGTTTTTGTGCTTTGAAAACCCGTTCGAATTTAAGTAGACGATCGGTTGGAACTTTTCTTGCGAGTTTCCTTAGCCCGTTCTTCTTCTTTTTTATCCTAGGGGTATACTTTACTAATTTGAAACTTGTCATAAATAAGGTTATTACCCCCCTACCTTTACTTTAATTTTGGAATCCTATAAATTTTGTTTATTCTGAATCTTTCTATTCTGAATTCAGTTAACGACGAGATTTAGTATCCTTTCTTGCACTTTCATAACTCGTGAAATGCCGAGTAGGCACGAATTCCCCCAATTTGCGACCTACCATAGGATTTGTTATGTAAATAGGTATATGTTCCTTTCCATTATGAATCGCGATTGTATGGCCAACCATTGCGGGTAGAATGCTAGAAGCCCGGGACCACGTTACTATTATTTCTTTCTCCTCCTTCATATTAACCTTTTCAATTTTTGCCAATAAATGACGAGCTACAAAAGGATTCGTTTTTTTTCGTGTCACAGCTGATTACTCCTTTTTTCATTTTAAAGAGTGGCATCCTATGTCCACTATCTCGATCGAGGTATGGAGGTCAGAATAAATACAATAATGATGAATGGAAAAAAGAGAAAATCCTTTAGCTGGATAAGGGGCGGATGTAGCCAAGTGGATCAAGGCAGTGGATTGTGAATCCACCATGCGCGGGTTCAATTCCCGTCGTTCGCCCATCGCATTATTGCAAATTCCAAAAATGCAATTTTCCATATTCCTAGTTACGTATTTACTTACGGCGACGAAGAATAAAACTATCACTATATTTTTTCCTTTTCCTAGTTCTTCTTCCAAGCGCAGGATAACCCCAAGGGGTTGTGGGTTTTTTTCTACCAATGGGGGCTTTCCCTTCACCGCCCCCATGGGGGTGGTCCACAGGGTTCATAACTACCCCTCTTACTACGGGGCGTTTACCTAGCCAACACTTAGATCCGGCTCTACCCAAACTTTTTTGGTTCACCCCAACATTACCCACTTGTCCGACTGTTGCTAAGCAGTTTTGGGATACCAAACGGACCTCCCCAGATGGTAATCTTAAAGTGGCCAATTTACCCTCTTTTGCAATCAGTTTCGCTACAGTACCTGCTGCTCTAGCTAATTGCCCACCCCTTCCACGTGTGATTTCTATGTTATGTATGGCCGTGCCTAAGGGCATATCGGTTGAAGTAGATTCTTCTTTTTTCTCAAAAAACCCCTTCCCAAACTGTACAAGCTTCTTCCAAAGCATACGGCTTTCTAGATGTATATGACGATCTCTAGACAGATGGATCTTATATGAATCGTATGATGAAGTACCACATGAGTGGATATATAGAAAAGGAATCCAAATCTGCCGAATCGCTCATGTTATGATCTTCTACATCCTAGGTCTCCGCGTTCCGTCATCTGGCTTATGTTCTTCATGTAGCATTCAGATCGAATGACTCTATGAAATTACGTCGATACTTCCACATATTATGGGTAACGTAGGAGACATCCCTATTTTCACCCGGGGGTCTTAATTACCACTGCTTAGCTTTCAATTCGCCTCTGACCATCAAATTAAATGTGAATAACCCGTCCTCCTCTCTTTGAAACAAGGGGCGCTTCCGGTTCTGTGCGTGCTTCAAACAATTTTGTCTTCTCCATATTACCATATCTCTAGAGTCAATAATTTTCTATGAGGAACTACTGAACTCAATCACTTGCTGCCGTTACTCAACAGTTTTCTGTTGAGGTCTATCCCGTAGAGGTAGTCAAATTGGATCAGTGATCGATTTCTAGGTTTCGTCGTAAACCTAATTGGTTACTTCCAATTACGTAAATCAATAGTTCAAACCGCACTCAAAGGTAGGGCATTTCCCATTGATATAGGAACTTTTGTACCAGAAACAATAGTATCTCCAATTATAGCCCCTCTGGGATGTAAAATATATCTCTTCTCACCATCCCCATAGTGTATGAGACAAATGTATGCATTTCGATTAGGGTCGTATTCTATGGTTACGATTCTACCAGATATGTCTTTTTGATTCCGTCGAAAATCGATTTTACGGTATAGGCGCTTATGACCTCCCCCTCTATGCCTTGCGGTAATGATTCCTCTGGCATTACGACCTTTACCACAACGGTGCCGTCCATGGATCAATTTATTTCGTGGATTGGATTTCACTTGCCTGTCTACGGTTCCCTTGCGTGTGCTCGGGATAGGTGTTTTGTATAAATGTTTCGCCGTATTATTAAGTATTCTCCTTTAGTTCGTTTCTCTATCTAGAAGTGGAATAGAATAACCCGGTTGAAGGGTAATGATCATACGTCTGTAATGCATTGTATGTCCCAGAATAGGTCCCATTCTTCTACCCTTTCCGGGTAGTCGATGGCTATTCACAGCTACTACCTTAACACCAAAGAAGAGTTCGACCCAATGCTTTATTTCTGTCTTAGTGAATCCCGATTCGACATTAGAAGTATATTGATTCTTTCCCAATAAACGAAGACTCTTTTCTGTAAATACTGCGTATTTGATTCCATCCATAAATCGACTTTCCCTCCTATGCTCTGAGTTCCAGTATCGATAAGAATTCGAGTTCTTATTGTTCTTATGTTATGGTATGAATATACCATACCAATTCGTTATGTATGGATCATGGATGAGATTCCATAGATAGAGAGCCAGTTCCAATAGACTTATGGAACGTTCCCGTTCGCGTGCATCCAGCAGGAATTGAACCCGCAAATTTACCAATTATGAGTTGGGCGCTTTAACCATTCAGCCATGGATGCTTAACAGGGATCATCGTACATCGTAAATAACCAATTTTCATATAGAAAGACATATCATAGAAAAATGAAATCGAAAATATTCGGAGATGACAAATATTCGGAGATGACAAATATTCGGAGATGACTATGAAAACACCTCTCGGGATCCTCGAATTGAAAGAGAGATTGAGAGGGATCAAGAATCCTAATTCTCGCTATTTGGAATGGATCCAATTCTATTGAGTCTGACCCATAGTGATCATTTCTCTTTAGCAAAGAATGACCTTGGTTATCAAAGGATCGAACAACCGGGATCCATTTACTTATGATACCTAGTTGACATTGCTAACAAGGATCTAATGAATTATGAGTTTAATAGATGCTCTTTAGCAGAAAGACGTATATTCCTTGCTCATTATCAGACAATCACTTATTCCCAAACCTCGTGTGGGGCTAATCGTTTTCATTTACCATCTCATGGAAAACCCTTTTCGTTCCGCTTAGCCCTATCGGGTATTTTAGTGATAGGTTCTATAGGAACTGGACGATCCTATTTGGTCAAATACCTAACGAAAAATTCCTATTTTCCTTTCATTAAGGTACGAGGGCTTCTTATTCCACAAGAACGAAAGCACCTTTTCATTCTTTCATATACTAGGGGTTTTTACTTGGAAAAGACAATGTTCCATACTAAAGGATTCGGGTCCATAACCACGAGTTCCAGTGCACTCGATCTTGTAGCACTTAGCAACGAGGCCCTATCCATTAGTATTCCACATAAGAAATCCATTATAGAAACTAATACAATTAGATTAGCTCTTCATAGACAAACTTGGGGTTTGCGAGCCAAAATAAGACCGGCTCGGGATCATGGGACCCTTTTCTATCAGATAGGAAGGGATCTTGTACAAAATAGACTTCTAAGTAATAACCCCATAGATCCTATATCTATCTATATAAAGAGGCAATCGTGTCAGGAAGCGGCTTTTTCTTTGGCCAAACGGTACTTCGAACTTGGAACGAGCATGAAGAGATTAACGAGACTTCTTTCTCTTTTGAGTTTTTCTGGCGGACCGGTCGCGCAAGATCTTTGGTCTTCCCCCGGAACCGATGAAAAAGTGGGTCGCTTCTTATGGACTCGCTCAGAATGATTCTTCTCTATCTATAGTTCATGGCCTATTAGAAGTAGAAGGTGCTCTGGTGCAATCCTTACCGACAGAAAAAGATTGCACTCGGGTTGATAATAATCGAGTGCCATTACTTCGTGGGGCCGAACCAAGGAATCCGTTAGAAATGTTTTGAAATGGATATTGTTCTCTCTTTGATTAGGGATTGCTATATGAAAAGAAGTGGAGTTTGAAAAAGGGAACGGAATGGTCAAACCGGAACTGCTAGAGGAACGAA